TGTTCCTTCTATTTCTCCAAGTAAGGCCCTTCGCATGGCAATACCGATGGTATCAGCTTGACCTTTCATAAGTGGTGACAGAATGAAACGACCATAATAAAGACGCTTACTGTCTACTCTTGATTCAACACACTTCCACTGTAGTGTTCGAGTGGATCCTGCTACTTCCTCTCGAACCATACTATACTAGTATTATTATTTGATCATTTATTTCTCTTGAAATCGGTTTAATTCTTATTTCTACACACGTCTTTTTTTAGGAGGTCGACACCCATTATGTGGCATAGGTGTTACATCACGTACGAAGCTTAATAATATACCACTTCTACGAATGGCTCGTAATGCTGCATCTCTTCCGAGACCAGGACCCTTTATCATAACTTCTGCTCGTTGCATACCCTGATCAACCACTGTACGAATAGCATTTACCACTGTGGCTTGAGCAGCATAAGGTGTTCCTCTTCTTGTGCCTTTGAATCCAGAAGTACCGGCGGAGGCCCAAGAAACTACCCGACCTCGTACATCTGTAACAGTTATAATGGTATTGTTGAAACTCGCTTGAACATGAATAACGCCTTTTGGTATTCTACGTCCATTCTTACGTGAACCAATACGCCCATTCCTACGTGAACCAATTCTTGGTATAGCTTTTGTCATATTTTATCATCTCATATTTATGAGTCAGAAATATACAAAAAGAAAAGATACGGAGATATCCATTTCATGTTAAAACAGATCCTTTACCTTATTTTTACATATATATATATATTTTTTTTTTTTTTTTTTTGAAAGTAAAGTTCTTTTTTAGAAGAATTACCCTTGTCTCTGTTTATGTTTCGGATTGGAACAAATCACTATAATTCGTCCACGCCTGCGAATCAGTCGACATTTTTCACAAATTTTACGAACGGAAGCCCTTATTTTCATATTTTTTATTCCTTACCTTAATTCTGAATCCACTTCTTGGAAGAGAATAAGTCTCTTGAATTTTTTTTGAACTTCGAATTGTATCCCCATGGTTAAAAAAATAACCTAATCATTCGAATCTTTGTTGCGAAGTCGATAAATTATACGTCCCCTGGTTGAATCATAACGACTTACTTCAATTTTTACTCTATCTCCCGGTAGTATCCGTATAAAACTGCGGCGGATCCTCCCTGAAACATATCCTAGAATTAGATCTTCATTATCTAAACGGACCCGGAACATACCGTTGGGAAGTGATTCAGTAATTAAACCCTCATGAATCAATTTTTGTTCTTTCATTCCAGGTAACCTCCTTGAAGTATCAACTAATGGAGGAATAGTTATATAACTCACTTTTCCTCTCTATTTTACAAATAGGAAGTTAGAGATCAAATTCGGATACCAGAGGTGGAAGATTACCATATATAACACAAAATTTCTCCCCCAATTCTTTCTAGTCGAGCTTCTCGATCTGTTATTATACCTCGAGAAGTAGAAAGAATTACAATTCCCATTCCACCTAAAATCTTAGGAATTCGTTGATAGTTGGAATAAATTCGTAAGCCGGGCCGGCTGATACGCTTTAAAATGGTTCTAGTTTTATATATTCCTTTTCTGGTTTTTCTATGTCGCAGAGTTGAAACCAAGAAATATTTGTTACTCTCCTGATGTTTCCGAACGTTTTCAATAAAACCTTCTCGTAGAAGTATTTTAATAATGTTTTCGGTGATATTTGTAGATGCTATTCGAACCCTTCCTTTTTTATCCGTGTCAGCATTTCTTATAGAAGTTATTAGATCGGCAATAGTGTCCCTACCCATGACGAACTAGAATTATAGGTTCCTCCTAATTTTGATATAATCAACATGTTTCCTTTTTTTCTTTTTTTTTTTTTTAAGTATATACGTGAGACACAATCTACTAATTTGATCTATTTCAGATACCCTATACTATATCATAGTCTCATCTACTACTATTTATAATACTTCGGGAGCTAATGAAACTATTTTAGTAAAATTTAACTGTCTCAATTCTCGAGCGATCGCACCAAAAACTCGAGTTCCTTTTGGGTTTCCTTCTTGATCAATGACAACTGCAGCATTGTCGTCATATCGTATTATCATACCGTTTTCACGTTTGAGTTCTTTACATGTACGTACAATTACAGCTCTAATTACTTCTGATCTTTCTAGAGGCATATTGGGAACTGCTTCTTTGATTACAGCAACAATAACATCACCAATATGAGCATATCGGTGATTACCAGCTCCTATGATTCGAATACACATCAATTTTCGAGCTCCGCTGTTATCCGCTACATTCAAAAGGGTCTGAGGTTGAATCATATCATTTTTATTTCAATCTGTTATTTCAATGCAAAAGTATGAAAGAAAAAAAAAGAAATATTGTCCGTCCAGAAATAAATAAACCTGCGGTTGTTTTTTCATCCCCAATACCCCTTTTTTTTTTAGTTCTACATCTCTATCCTGAAATAAGAAATTGAGTTCGTATAGGCATTTTGCGCGCAGCTATTGAGATAGCTGCTCTAGCTACAGTTTCTGATACTCCACCCATTTCATAAAGTATTCGACCCCGTTTAACAACGGATACCCAATATTCAGGGGATCCCTTCCCCGAACCCATACGTGTTTCCGCGGGTCTTACTGTAACAGGTTTGTCGGGAAATATACGTACCCATATTTTTCCACCACGACGCGCATATCGTGTCATTGCTCTTCGCCCTGCTTCTATTTGTCTAGCTGTAATCCAAGCAGGTTCAAGTGCCTGAAGAGCGTATCTGCCGAAACAAATATGATTGCCTCGACAAGATATTCCTTTCATTCTTCCTCTATGCTGTTTACGAAATCTGGTTCTTTTGGGGTTATAGTCGATGGTTGTTTCTTAATTCCATCTCTACTGCAGAACCGGACATGAGAGTTTCTTCTCATCCAGCTCCTCGCGAATGAAAGGATTCAAATTCAATAAAATAATATTATAGATACACATTAATAGATACACATTAATAGGTACACATTAATAGATAATACACCGAGTAATGGTTTTTATTGATATTTAATTTCTTACATAAGAAGGAAGATGTAGATACAAGATATACAATACAGCTAGACGTGTGTGTACATTTATGTATCTTTATAGATAATGTAATGTTTCTCTTTTTTATTTTTATAACATGACGAATCCTTTCCTTATTTTTTTTTTACCTCTATCGAATTACGACAAAAGATTGTAATCCAATAAATAGAGGTTTCGCGGGCGAATATTTACTCTTTCCTGTTTCATTCGAAGGTTCAATTCATAACCTCTCAGAATAAATCAATTTTTTCTTGGTCCGTTCCGCCATCCCACCCAATGAATTATTAGGATTCGTTTTCAATAGAAGCCTATGCAGTCACAGGTTCTGTCGTTCCCATAGCTTCTCCATTAATGGTTAGGTCCGAACTTTGCAATGGAGCTTCCAACAAAATTCGTTCCCAAGTCAATTTCCTCAGTTTTTATTAACCTGAAGGCTCTTTATTATTTTATTCTATTTTAAATTATTTCATTTTAAAATTCTTATATTTATAATTATCTTATCAGTATTGATTATCAGTATTGATGCTTTATCACACTGCCTTTTATGACGTGATTCATAGACCATACATATTGGAATCATATATCATTGATATTTTTGTTCTTTCTTTCTATCATCCTTCCATTTATCCACATCCCTTTATTTTTTTTTTTTTGCTTTACAACCCATAATCAGATCTATTTTTTGTTGAAAGAATTTCAGTTGCTACAACCATATGATAGATCCACTCATTCATATAGTGACTGTTTCTTGGGATCTCGACAATACGAAGCAATAAGTTGGTTATTAGTTTATTTTATATAATTACAAAGTTTATAGCAGGGGTCAGTTTGTTTTTTTTTTTTTTTGAATCCCAACTTGAAACTATAAAGAAAAAACTAACGAGTCACACACTAAGCATAGCAATTATACCAAATGATCAATCGAATTTATATTTAACCTTATAGAATTAGAATTGTTCATTTTTTTATTTTTAACGAAAAAAGAATGAAAGAGTTTGTCATTTTTTGTTTTATCACTGGACAGAATGGGAAGACAAGGTTGATTATTCCTCGTCTACAAATATCCAAATTTTTATACCTAATACTCCATAAATAGTTCGAATTGTATAGGAACAATGATCAATTTTAGCGCGAATTGTTTGTAGGGGAACTCTACCCTCTCTGATCCATTCAACACGTGCAATTTCTTTTCCGTCGATACGGCCAGCTATTTGCACTTGAATTCCTTTTGTATCTGTTTGTTCAGTTAATTCAATAGCTTTTTTCATTGCTTTTCGAAACGAAACTCTATTTTTTAATTGTAAAGCTATATATTCTGCAAGAATATTAGGTTGTCCATAAGGTTTTTCAACTCTTGTGATAGCAATGTTGAGTCTCCGGTTTACAGAATGAAACTCCTTTTGTACATTCATCTGTAATTCTTCGATTCCTCGTGTTTGCCCCTCTATTAATAAATTTGGGAATCCAATATAGATTATGACTTGGATCAAATCGATTTTTTTTTTAATTGTTATACGTGCAATTCCTTCGAAACCTGAGGATATTTTCCTTTTTTTTTGTACATAGTTCTTGATACAATTCCGTATTTTTGCATCTTCCTGTAGGCCCCCGGAATAATTTTTTGGTTGTGCGAACCAAAAGGAATGATGACTTTGAGTTGTACCAAGTCTGAAACCAAGTGGATTTATTTTTTGTCCCATATTTTTCTATTCTATTTTATTTTTCATCCATATTTTTTTTTTATATGAATCTAAATCTTAGATTGATCTAAAAATGATTTAGATTTATCTTTTAATACAATTGTTATATGACATGTCGGTCTTTTTATCAGATAACTACGTCCTCGAGCCCGCGGTCTTAACTTTTTCACAATAGTACTCCTATTGGCTTCGGCTTTACTAATGAATGAATCAGCTTCCTTCAAACCCATATTATGATTA